CAAAAACATCTCGGAACAAGGTTCTAGCGCCATGCCAAATATGTCCGAAGAAGAAGAGCAGAGCAAATGAAGCATGGCCAAAAGTAAACCAACCCCTTGGACTGCTACGAAAAACACCATCGGATTTCAAAGTAGCGCGATCTAATTCAAAAATTTCGCCCAATTGAGCGCGTCGAGCATATTTTTTCACAGTAGCAGGATCACTATAACTGACTCCATTCAGTTCGCCACCATAGAACTCCACAGTTACACCTACTTGTTCGACACTATACTTCGACTCTGCCCTTCGAAACGGAACATCGGCTCTAACAATACCGTCTCCGTCTACCAAAACAACCGGAAATGTTTCAAAAAAAGTGGGCATACGACGTACAAAAAGTTCACGCCCTTCCTTATCTCTAAAGATAGGGTGTCCTAACCACCCAACAGCTATTCCATCCCCGTTGTCCATTGAGCCCGCTCTGAATAATCCCCCCTTTGCCGGATTATTACCGATGTAATCATAAAAAGCCAATTTTTCAGGAATTTTAGACCAAGCCTCTGATAAACTTTTATTTTCGGCTATCCCAGCGCTAACTCTTCGATATATTTCTTGCTGGAAGTATCCCTGATCCCATTGATAACGAGTGGGACCAAATAATTCAATCGGGGTAGTTGCTGAACCATACCACATAGTTCCAGCAACAACAAAAGCGGCAAAAAAGACAGCAGCGATACTGCTGGAAAGGACGGTTTCAATATTTCCCATGCGTAATCCTTTGTATAGACGTTGGGGCGGACGGACACTAAGATGGAATAGGCCGGCTAATATGCCCAATGTCCCTGCTGCAATATGATGAGAGGCTATTCCTCCCGGAACAAAAGGATCAAAACCTTCCACACCCCACGCTGGATTTACAGATTGTACCCTTCCGGTTAGTCCATAAGGATCGGACACCCATATTCCAGGACCATACAACCCCGTTACATGAAATGCGCCAAACCCAAAACAAGCCAACCCTGAAAGAAATAAATGAATTCCAAAAATCTTAGGTAAATCTAAAGAAGGTTTTCCTGTACGTTCATCAGAAAATATTTCTAGATCCCAGTACACCCAATGCCAAATAGCTGCCAAAAAGCATAAGCCAGAAAACACAATATGTGCCCCGGCCACACCTTCGTAACTCCAAATACCCGGATTCGTTATAGTACCTCCTGTGATACTCCAACCGCCCCATGAATTGGTTATTCCTAAACGAGTCATGAAGGGTATAACAAACATACCCTGTCTCCACATTGGATCAAGAACGGGGTCAGAGGGATCAAAAACCGCTAGTTCGTATAGAGCCATCGAACCGGCCCAACCAGCAACTAGAGCTGTATGCATTATATGAACAGAAATCAAACGACCCGGATCATTCAATACGACGGTATGAACACGATACCAAGGCAAACCCATGGAAATACCCCTTTAATCAACGAATAATAGACACTATGTAACTTTATTGCATTGTAAAAAGTAAAAAAACTATGCTCTGGACCCACTCTTTCGGTAGATTTTCTCGAGGAAAGAATTAATATTTGTTCTATTCTTTTAGTAATAATAATAATAATAGATAGTAATAATAGACGAATTCCATTTGTAGGAACAAAAATAAGCAGATCTATTCTATACCCGATAAGTACCAATACGCAATGGTAGAGGGGATTGATCCCACTTTAATTTTCTCTGAGTGAAGACATACCCATTTGTTCATATCATTCCAAAGACCCATTCGTTTCGTAAAAATTTTCCTTTAGTCATAATCATTCGGTTTTCTTTTTTTATGTTATTGTTATGAACTTATTCAATTTATGGATAAACTATGATAAAGGCTAATCTTATTAAGACAATAAACCCGTTGTTACGCTTCCACATCAAAGTAAGATATAGTACTTCATTTTTTTTCTTTCATTTTATGCCTATTGGTGTTCCAAAAGTACCTTTTCGAAGTCCTGGAGAGGAAGATGCATCGTGGGTTGACATATAGTGCGACTTGTCAGATATATTGGGTCACATGGAATTTCCCCATTCTCTCCCCTGATCGAGATATCCCCTCTTTCGCCCAAAAAAGATTGATTGAATTATCAAAAGTTTGGAGCGTGAAATACAATTTAATCCTATTTATTTTTTGTAGGGGTATCAGATTAATATTATCAATTAGAATAATTTATGGTTGGCTCGACTGGACCAAAAAAATGAAGTATCCAGGCTCCGTTTAGAAAAAACCCAATTGGTAATATATCTAAGATTACTACTTTTATAATATTCTATTTATAAACAGGAGCGATCTCAAACTGTTTAATCAATCGAGTAATATAATGAATACATTTAATATTTAGTGGAAGACATGAAATAAATGAAATTGAAAAATAAAAAAAGCCATAGCAAAAAGACGTGGTATTGGGACATTTGCCCTATATGTGCAAATAAAAATCGGGCCTATCTTTACTCGGAGTAGAGCATAAACCTAAAAAAATTGAAAAAGCCCATTCAGGAACAAGAAAATAGCATCGTTATTTGGATTCGATCTCGATGAAACAATACATCAATGAGAAGTTCATTCGATAAGTTTAGTAAATTATTTATATACATATTTTATTTATATATAGGTAAAGTAAACAGGCCAAAACAAATCCTTCTTGAAAAATGGAAGAAAAAAAGCCCTTTGTTAGAAGTTAGAAAGAGCCCCCTATGAAAATAAAAAAGAATGAGGGCTGCAATCTACACATTGATTCTTTTTTTTTGCGCGATTTTTGGTAAACCGTATGCATCAAAAGGTGCGCGTACGGTTCCTAAGGATACAATTATATCCTAATCAACCGACTTTATCGAGCAAGATTACTTTTTTTAGGCCAAGAGGTTGATAGCGATCTCTCGAATCAAATTATTGGTCTTATGGTATATCTCAGTCTAGAGGATGATAGCAAAGATCTGTATTTGTTTATAAACTCTCCCGGGGGGTGGGTAATACCCGGAGTAGCTATTTATGATACTATGCAATTTGTACAACCAGATGTACAGACAATATGCATGGGATTGGCCGCTTCAATAGGATCTTTTCTTCTGGTCGGAGGAGAAATTACCAAACGTCTAGCATTCCCTCATGCTCGGCGCCAATGAGTTTTGTATTTGAGAGAAAAAAGAAGACTATGCCTTCGCCATATGAAATATGACTATTAAGTAATAATAGCATGGCATTTTGAATTCGATATGAGAAACCCTTTTTTTTTTTTATTTTTGTTTTTTTTTTTTTTTCAAAAATCAATCATTAGATTATATATCGAACGAATAGTATGAGATAAAGGGCATTTCCGATTTTATCTGATTTATCGGAAGCCTATTGCAGCGTCACAAACTTTTTTGTTTTCACACCAGAGGGATAATAACAATATTTATCTTAGGAAAGAATACAAAAAAAGAAACTTTGGGATTGCTTAATAACAGACTAAATAAATATAGAAAGCAACGGAACCATCATAGTATGTTTTAACTACTCCAAAATAAAATGAAGGATGGTTATTGGATTATTTACCTATCGGGGTCTGATAGGCCCTATATTTGAATATTTGAATTTGATTTTATACTTCTTCAATGGAATGGAGGTTATAAAGTAAATTCCATTGTATAGCCGTATGCAATGCGCAAAAGATGCCTGTACGGTTGTTCAATTCTATCTTTTGGTTTTCATATCATTACTCGTTATTTAATTTATTCTCTTTGATTTCTCTTCGAGATAGAAGAACCATTTATTAGGTTATATAATCAGGGTAATGATCCATCAACCTGCTAGTTCTTTTTATGAGGCACCCGCAGGAGAATTTATCCTGGAAGCGGAAGAAATGATGAAGCTGCGCGAAACCATTACAAGGGTTTATGTACAAAGAACAGGCACACCTCTATGGGTTGTATCCGAAGACATGGAAAGAGATGTTTTTATGTCAGCAACAGAAGCCCAAGCTCATGGAATTGTTGATCATGTAGGGGTAGAATAAAAAATAACAGGGATTTTGCGCAAATACAAATACGCCATTTGAAATTTTATCTTCTTACTGGGTTTGATAGAGTATTCTATTAATTAATTTATTACTATAGAAGTAATTCCTAATCGGCCGGTTAGGATCGATCTAAACCAGCTCATTATGTATACGAGTCAACATGCCAACTATTAAACAACTTATTAGAAAGACGAGACAGCCAATCAGAAATGTTACGAAATCCCCCGCCCTTGGGGGATGCCCTCAGCGACGAGGAACATGTACTAGGGTGTATGTGTGACTCGTTCAGAGCATGGACTGGGGCAAAAGAAAAGAACCCATTTTTCCAGTATCAGTGATCAGTAACAGTAAATAAGATAAAATAAAACGGAAGAACTCCATTCACTATCTAAAAAGTATCTATCATACCCTTCTATTGTGTATCAAAATTTATGGTTTCTAGTGGTGTAAATCCAATCGTCTCCATTTTCAATTTAAGATGAGAAAGAATTTCCCATTGGTAGCAAATGTTTATCCATTAAGCGGGGGGAATCCCATTTAAAGGCAAGAAAGATTACGCCCTTACTCTTTCAACAACGGACTAAGAGGGTCAGCTACACAGTTAATCTTCATAATTAAATACCGTTACTGTATAAGTGGATCTCGTTGTGAAAGACGGATTACTGAATAATTCATGGGTAGAGCCAAAAAGTGTGAACTGTACAAGTTAACAATAGCATTGATTAAATGAAAGAAAAGAAGGGGCTCCGGTGTATAGAAGGGATCTCGCCGTTTAAGAAGTAACCATAGAAACGATGGAACCCACTATTTTTTTTTTATTCATTTCTATTTTATATTTACTACTTTTTGTTTTTATTTAATATTAATTTAATATTAATATGCTTTTTTTAATATCTAGTATCAATATCAATATTATTTCTTATTTCGAGGTAAAATGCCTATAAAAAAAAATAAAAAATCGTGGGCGGGAAGGTTATAGTAGCAAAAGCCGTTGGAGTTTTTATTTTATACATTGGAAGGATCCGTTTTGTTATTAACAAACTAGTAAAGGGGAAGGGAATAACTGAAAGAAAAGAAATCAATTAGTTATTTATCAAAGTTTCATTTATTCAATGACCAGAATTAAACGAGGATGTATAGCTCGGAGACGTAGAACAAAAATTCGTTTATTTGCATCAAGCTTTCGAGGGGCTCATTCAAGACTTACTCGAACTATTACTCAACAGAAAATAAGAGCTTTGTTTTCGGCTTATCGGGATAGAGGTAGGCAAAAGAGATATTTTCGCCGTTTGTGGATCACTCGGATAAATGCAGCAATTCGAGGGAATTTAGTATACTATAGTTATAATATTTTCATACACAATCTGTACAAGAAGCAGTTGCTTCTTAATCGTAAAATACTTGCGCAAATAGCTATATTAAATATAAATTGTCTTTCTATGATTTCCACTGAGATTATAAAATAAGTAGATTGGAAGGACTCCATGGGAATGTTTTAAATTTTAATGGAGTGCGCTGTAAAATTAACTCCGGGAAGGTAGAATAGAAATTAGTATGATAAAATATAATCAAATAATATGATAAAGTCGTCAAAATGAACAAACAAGACGTTCAATAAAAAAAGATTTCTTCTTTTTCCCCGATACTTTTTTTCTTATGACACGACACTCACATCTTAATTCGCGAATTTTTCGAACAAAACATCAATCCGCCTTTGAGTTCGTATTGGAATTTTGATTCAAGTGAAGAGTAAGCCTATCCCCCTTTTTGATTCTAAGACCCGCAGTTCTAGCAGCCGACTCACCTCTTTCAAATTGTTTCTCATTATTAAGAAAGGGTAACAAAGATAAAATACGAGCTTGCTTGATAGCAATAGTAATTAATCGTTGTTGTTTTAAGTTTAATCTATTCACCCGTCTAGATAATATCTTTCCTTGTTCACTAATAAATCGACTAATTAAACTCATGTTTCTATAATCAATTCGATCCCCCGACCCAATCGGGGGCAAACGCCTACGAAAAGATCGCTTGGATTTAAAATAGAGTCGCTTGGATTTATCCATGATTTGTTTATTCCTTATCCCGAAAATCCTAATTTTGTCGGGGATTTCTTTTTGGTTTGTTTATCTTTAAATATATGTTATATATAATATATGGTATATGACATTTTTCATCTTCCTTGGAAGGATGACATACAATACATACGTGTAATCGGTTCCATCTATTTCTTTATCTCCCCATGAATTGTATATTTGTAACAAAAGGGACAGAATTTTCTCAATTCCAATCGACTAGGCGTATTGTGTCGATTCTTTTGAGTAATATATCTGGAAATACCAACCCTCTTTGATTCCTTATTAGCATCATTTCGAACAGCACAATTGGTACATTCCAAAATAACTGTTACTCGAACATCTTTCCCCTTGGCCATGAACCCCCTTTGTATTTTTGATTCACTCAACTATTCTATTTTGCGATCCAAAGAGAAAAAAGGAACGAAAAAAAAAAAATAGAAGTTGCTAACTCGAAATAAAATTATGAAAAATTTAGTTGCAATCAAGATAGTAATAATAAGTAATACAATGATTTCTAACTACATTTCTAATCCCAATATAGCGTTTCGTCTTTCATTTAAGTATTTTGTATGATATCGTTGACCTATCCATCAATTTCCATTTCCGTTCTCATTCTCTTTTTAATTATTTTAATTTAAATTAAAAATTTTATTTTAATTCGAGCCTCGGGCCTGAGGCCCGAGTTCCGAGTTTCACTGAATTTGAATCCACTTTTATTCTTTCTCTTTTCGAACTTATTCAAATTTTAAAAATTCTAAAATTAAAAGATGGGAAGGGGAGGGATTAGTCACAGAGATTTTATTAAATCCCTAATCTTCTTCACCACTTCCCATGTTACTAACTAGAATGAAAAAAAGGGGAATATCAGCGCATCCGGAAATAAACGATTGATCTCTATCAATAGACCTGCTAAAAACCCGAACCATATAGTACTTACTACCGGCGCCACGGAGAGATATGTTTTTAGATCTCGCATTTTATTTGAAATCCTCCTTCTTTATTGGAATTTGTAATACATATATGATCAGACATATATGGAGTTAATGATCGCTTGTATTTGTCCGCGGAATCCCTAATTCAAATTGAAATGTACAACGATTCAGTAGAATATTCCTTTTCTTAAAAAAAACGTGCCCTTTTCTGTACCAGCATTTCCCCAAAATATTCATTTTTTTTACAGCGGGTTTCGTTATACGTAACGCATATAAGTAGTTTATTATAATTAATTAATAATTAATTATATGTTCTATGATATGAGATCAAAAAGAAGAAATGACAAGATAATTTTTGTATAGAAATGGAGTAAATAAAGATGTGGAAAACAATACGGGTATTCTCTACAATGACACTGTAACCCAATTGAAAGGGATGTAGCGCAGCTTGGTAGCGCGTTTGTTTTGGGTACAAA